TTAATAATTAATTAAAAAATAATAAAATATAGATGCTTATCGTTCATTAATGAGAGGTGAATCTTATGATACAGAAGAGAAAGGTGAAGAAATATACAGAAGTATACACTTTAGGTCAACATATATGTATGTCTGCTCACAAAGCGAGAAGAGTAATTGATCAAATTCGTGGGCGGTCCTATGAAGAAACACTTATGATACTAGAACTTATGCCTTATCGAGCATGTTATGCCATTTTAAAATTGGTTTATTCTGCAGCAGCAAATGCTAATCACAATAAGGGTTTGAACGAAACAAGTTTAATCATTAGTAAAGCCGAAGTCAACGAGGGCACAACTGTGAAAAAATTAAAGCCCCGGGCTCGAGGCCGGGGTTATCCTATAAAAAGATCCACTTGTCATATAACTATTGTATTGAAAGATATATCTTTAGATGAAGAGGAAGAAATAGATAAAAGGAAATTCTATAAATTAGAGCTGAGGAATACTTAAAGGAAGAATATTTTATATTATAAAAAATACAAATACGCTATATTATGTTATGCTTAAAAAAAATCGAATGAATAAAAAAAAAATACAAACAGATGTCACGTTTCACGATATATATAGTAGTGGGGGATTATGGGACAAAAAATAAATCCACTTGGTTTCAGACTTGGTGCAACCCAAGGTCATCATTCTCTTTGGTTTGCACAACCAAAAAATTATTCAAAGGATCTACAAGAAGATCAAAAAATACGAGATTGTATCAAAAATTATGTGCAAAATAATATGAAAATATCCTCTAATGTAGAGGGAATTGCACGTATAGAGATTCAAAAAAGAATCGATTTGATTCAGGTCATAATCTATATGGGATTCCCCAAGTTATTAATAGAAGACAGGACTCGAAGAATCGAAGAATTACAGACGCATGTACAAAAAGAACTCAATTGTGTAAACCGAAAACTCAACATTGCTATTACAAGAATTGCAAATCCTTATGGGCACCCCAATATTCTTGCAGAATTTATAGCCGGACAATTAAAGAATAGAGTTTCATTTCGCAAAGCAATGAAAAAAGCTATTGAATTAACTGAACAGGCAGGTACAAAAGGGATTCAAGTACAAATTGCAGGGCGTATCGACGGCAAAGAAATTGCACGTGTTGAATGGATCCGAGAAGGTAGAGTTCCTCTACAAACCATTCGAGCTAAAATTGATTATTGTTCCTATGCAGTTCGAACTATCTATGGGGTATTAGGCATCAAAATTTGGATATTTGTAGACGAGGAATAATAAGAACTTACTTGACTTATATTTAGTTAGATCTGGTGATAAAACAAAAAATGGCAAACTCTTTCATTCTTTTTCTGGTAAATAATAAAAAAAAAAAGAACAATTCTATAAGGTTGAATAAAAATTCGATTAATCATTTGATATAATTGCTATGCTTAGTGTGTGACTCGTTGGTTTTTTTAGGGTTGGGATTCAAAAAAATGGACAGCCCATAGTACAAACTGATAACTATAGAACTAATAACCAACTCATCACTTCGTGTTATCTGGATAGAAAGAACCAGTCAAGATATGATATATAAGTCATATCATTGTAGCAACTGAAATCTTTTTTACATAAACAAAAAAAAAAAAACAATCTGATTATGGGTTGTAAAGCAATATATTATGGGTTGTAACGCAATATAAAGTATACAGATAAATGGAAGGGTGAGAGAAAGATAGAAAAAGAATATTAATGATATATAATTCTAATATGTAAGGTCTATGAGTCATCTCATATAAAGGGAATGTAATAAAGCATCAATACTGATTGATCCATAATTAGACAAATCCGTGCATAGAACAAAAAATTAAGAGCCCCGAGCCAATAAAGACTGAGAAGGTTGACTCAAGAATAAATTTAATTGGAGGCTCCGTTGTAAAATTCAGACCTAATCATTAATCGAGAAGTGGTGGGAACGACAGAACCTGTGAATGCATAAGATTCTATTGAAAACGAATCCTAATGATTCATTGAGTAGGATGGCGAAACGAACCAGAAACCTATTCATTTATTCTGAGAGGTCATGTCATAGACTAATCTTACAACTGAATGTTGAAAGAGTAAATATTCGCCCGCGAATTTTTTTTATTTCTAAATTTTAGTCGATTCGAAATAAAAGGAAAAACAAAATAAAGATTCATTATAGCGTTCTACCAAAACGACATTATCTATAAATAGAATACGTGTTAAATTATATATTAAAACACAAAAAAATTTCTAATTTATAATTGATTAGATCAAATTTCAAAGAATCCCACGATTCCATATATTATTAACCGTGTATTTTTTTTGTTTAATTATTTTTAATTGTTTAATTCGCGAGGAGCTGGATGAGAAGAAACTCTCGTGTCCGGTTCTGTAGTAGAGATGGATGGAATTACTAAACAACCATCAACTATAACCCCAAAAGAACCAGATTCCGTAAACAACACAGAGGAAGAATGAAAGGAATATCTTATCGAGGTAATCGTATTTGCTTCGGTAGATATGCTCTTCAAGCGCTTGAACCCGCTTGGATCACATCTAGACAAATAGAAGCAGGGCGGCGAGCAATGACACGAAATGCACGCCGCGGTGGAAAAATATGGGTACGCATATTTCCAGACAAACCTGTTACAGTAAGACCTACAGAAACACGTATGGGTTCGGGGAAAGGATCTCCCGAATATTGGGTAGCTGTCGTTAAACCCGGTAGAATACTTTATGAAATGAGCGGAGTAGCAGAAAATATAGCTAGAAGGGCTATTTCAATAGCGGCATCTAAAATGCCTATACGAACTCAATTCATTCTTTCTGGATAGGAATGTAGAAACAAAGGAAAGGGGTTTTTGGGATGAAAAAAAAACAATTGCAGGTTTCTTTTTTTGTTTTGAACAAATAATATTTCTTTTTTTTATTTATACCTTTGCTTTGCATTGAAAAAGAAAAAACCGATAAAAAAAAAAAAATGATATGATTCAACCTCAAACCCATTTGAATGTAGCGGATAACAGCGGGGCCCGAGAATTGATGTGTATTCGAATCATAGGAGCTAGTAATCGACGATATGCTCATATTGGTGACATTATTGTTGCTGTAATCAAGGAAGCAGTACCAAATACACCTCTAGAAAGATCGGAAGTGGTCCGAGCTGTCATTGTACGTACTTGTAAAGAACTCAAACGCGACAACGGTATGATAATACGATATGATGACAACGCTGCGGTTGTTATTGATCAAGAAGGAAATCCAAAAGGAACCCGAATTTTCGGCGCGATCGCCCGGGAATTAAGACAGTTAAATTTCACTAAAATAGTTTCATTAGCACCTGAAGTATTATAGGGGAAGACCTTAATATAGTATTTGAATGAAATTGATTCAATTTATTTAATTAATTAGTAAATTGTTTATCTATCACGTATATATCTTTAATAATTCATAAATATTAAAAAATTCAGAAAAAAAGAAAAAGAGCATGTTGATTATATCAAAATTCGGGGGAAACAAAAATCTTAGTTTATCATGAGTAAAGACACTATTGCTGACATAATAACCTCTATACGAAATGCTGACATGAATAAAAAAAGAACAGTTCGAATACCATCTACTAACATCACTGAAAATATTGTTAAAATCCTTTTACAAGAAGGTTTTATTGAAAACGTGAGAAAACATCAAGAAAGCAATAAATATTTTTTGGTTTTAACCCTACGACATAGAAGAAATAGGAAAGGGCCATATAGAACTGTTTTAAATTTAAAACGGATCAGTCGACCCGGTCTACGAATATATTCTAACTATCAACGAATTCCTAGAATTTTAGGCGGAATGGGGGTTGTAATTCTTTCTACTTCTCGAGGTATAATGACAGATCGAAAGGCTCGACTAGAAGGAATCGGCGGAGAAGTTTTGTGTTATATATGGTAATCTTTCTAATAGCCGACACGGTCATATTTGTGAAAAAAGAGAAAGGACAAGTTTATAATATTATCCCTCTTACATTAGTTGATACTTCAAAGCGGTTTTACCTGGAATGAAACAACAAAAATGGATTCATGAGGGTTTAATTACTGAACAACTTACCGATGGTATGTATCTTCCGGATTCGTTTAGATAACAAAAAAATTATTCTGGTTTTTGTTTCGTAAAGGATTTCATCTAGTTTTATACGTATACTACCAGGAAATAGACTAAAAATTGAGGTAAGTCCTTATGATTCAACCAAAGGGCGTATAATTTAGAGACTCCAAAGCAAAGAATTGAATGATTAGGCGGTTTTTTCAATTTCAACATTCTTTCGTGAGGATACAATTCGAAATTCAAAATTTCAAGAAACTTATTTTCTTCCAATAAGTAGATTCGGAATTAAAAAAAGGAATGACAAATATGAAAATAAGGGCCTCCGTTCGTAAAATTTGTGAAAAATGTCGATTGATCCGTAGGCGGGGACGAATTATAGTAATTTGTTCTAACCCGAGACATAAACAAAGACAAGGATAATCTTTCTAAAACAAAAAGACTCTCGAAATCGAAAGGACCCGATGTACAGATGTACAAATAAATAAATAAGTAAAAAAAAAAAAAAAGAATAAGGATCTGTTTTGACATGAAATGGATATATCCATATATCTCTGACTTATATTTATGAGATGATAAAATATGGCAAAACCTATACCAAAAATTGGTTCGCGTAGAAATAGACGTATTGGTTCACGTAAGAATACACGTAGAATCCCCAAGGGAGTTATTCATGTTCAAGCAAGTTTCAACAATACCATTGTGACTGTTACAGATGTACGGGGTCGAGTAATTTCTTGGTCCTCTGCCGGGGCTTGTGGATTCAAGGGTACAAGAAGGGGTACACCATTTGCCGCTCAAACCGCAGCAGGAAATGCTATTCGGACAGTAGTGGATCAAGGTATGCAACGAGCAGAAGTTATGATAAAAGGCCCGGGTCTCGGAAGAGATGCGGCATTAAGA